GAATGTCAATTTTTGCTAATTTTGTCATCATCTAATTGTTTTCGAATGGATGCATTCAATCATGTAAAAGATCACAATGTAATAAAAGAATCAATTAAAAGAGATCCTATAATTTCAATTCAAAATTCGTTGGGCCCATTAGGAACAGCCCTTCAAATTGCAAATTTTGATTTATTAAACCATTTCAATTTAAATTTAATAACTCATAATCAGATCTCCATAACTAAATATTTGAAACTTGACAATTTAAAAGAGACTTTTCAAGTACTTAAATATTATTTAATGGATGAAACCGGTAGAATTGTTAATCCCGATCCATGCAGTAAGAGTGTTTTGAATCCATTCACTTTGAATTGGTATTTTCTCCATCATAATTATCATCCTAATGATTGTGAATCTTTCTTCACAATAATTAGACTGGGACAATTTATTTGTGAAAATGTATGTATTGCCAAAAGCGGACCACATCTAAAATCGGGTCAAGTTATAATTGTTCACATTGACTCTGTAGTAATAAGATCGGCTCAGCCTTATTTGGCCACGCCAGGAGCAACCGTTCATGGCCATTATGGAGAAATCCTTTACGAAGGAGCTACATTAGTTACATTTATATATGAAAAATCGCGATCTGGTGATATAACGCAGGGTCTTCCAAAAGTGGAACAAGTGTTAGAAGTACGTTCAATTGATTCAATATCGATAAACCTAGAAAAGAGAGTTGAGGGTTGGAACGAGTGTATAACAAGAATTTTTGGAATTCCTTGGGGATTCTTGATTGGTGCTGAGTTAACTATCGTGCAAAGTCGTATCTCTTTGGTTAATAAGATCCAAAAAGTTTATCGATCTCAAGGGGTGCAGATCCATAATAGGCATATAGAAATTATTGTACGGCAAATAACATCAAAAGTATTGGTTTCAGAAGACGGAATGTCTAATGTTTTTTCACCCGGAGAACTAATTGGATTGTTCCGAGCAGAACGAACGGGACGCGCTTTGGAAGAAGCCATCTGTTACCGACCCATATTATTGGGAATAACGCGAGCATCTCTGAATACTCAAAGTTTCATATCCGAGGCGAGTTTTCAAGAAACTGCTCGCGTTTTAGCAAAAGCTGCTCTCCGCGGTCGTATCGATTGGTTGAAAGGCCTAAAAGAAAACGTTGTTCTAGGCGGTATGATACCCGTCGGTACCGGATTCAAAAGATTCGTGCAAGGCTCAAGGAAACATAAAAAGATGCCTTTGAACAGCAAAAAGAAGAATTTATTCGAGGGGGAATTTAGAGATAGAGATTTTTTATTCCACCAGAGAGAGTTATTTGATTCTTGCATTTCAAGAAATTTCTATGATACATCAGAATAAGCATTTCTAGGATTTAATGATTCCTAAGAGCGGATTCATCCTTTTATTTTATTTTAATTAATCGTGGTCCTGTGATTTGTTCCATGTGATTTATTAATAGTAATAAAGAAAATAAGGAATAGAATGAAATTAATTGCTTGGATCGTATATCAACATCCAATCTCCGGGAAAAGATAAGGTTCCATCGGAACAATTATTTATTTCAGGGTACCCCCTCTCTCTTTTTCTTTGTTTGAAAAAGAAAGAGAGAGAGAGGAAGTGTGGGTAGAAATGATAAAAAGATATTGGAACATTAATTTAGAAGAGATGATGAAAGCGGGAGTTCATTTTGGTCATGGTACTAGAAAATGGAACCCAAGAATGGCCCCTTATATCTCTGCAAAACGTAAAGGTATTCATATTACAAATCTTACTAGAACTGCTCGTTTTTTATCAGAAGCTTGTGATTTAGTTTTTGATGCAGCAAGCAAGAGAAAACAATTCTTAATTGTTGGTACCAAAAATAAAGCAGCGGATTCAGTAGCCCGGGCTGCAATAAGGGCTCGGTGTCATTATGTTAATAAAAAATGGCTCGGCGGTATTTTAACGAATTGGTCTACTACAGAAACTAGACTTCAAAAGTTCAGGGACTTGAGAATGGAACAAAAGACCGGTAGACTCAACCGTCTTCCAAAAGGAGATGGGACTCGATTGAAGAGACAGTTAGCTCACTTGCAAACATATCTGGGTGGGATTAAATATATGACAGGGTTACCCGATATTGTAATACTCGTTGATCAGCAAGAAGAATATACGGCTCTTCGGGAATGTATCACTTTGGGAATTCCAACCATTTGTTTAATTGATACAAACTGTGACCCGGATCTCGCAGATATTTCGATTCCAGCGAATGATGACGCTATAGCTTCAATCCGATTAATTCTTAATAAATTAGTATTTGCAATTTGTGAGGGTCGTTCTAGCTATATACGAAATTCCTGATTAATAATAAGATAGATTAATAATAAGATTAAGATAAAGAAATTATTTTGTGAACTCCATATATTTATGGATATATAATCGGTTACTATTTGTCAATCGTCCAAAAGAGATAAAAATAACTAGCTATATTATGTGATTTGTTGGTATTTAAAATATACAATTTTAGTAGGCAAATAAAAAAAACGATGGTTGAATCAAAATAATTCCTTTTAAAGTTTTCTTTCAGGGGGTAGTATGAATGTTCTATCATGTTCCATCAACATCCTAAAAGGGTTATATGATATATCTGGTGTGGAAGTAGGCCAGCATTTCTATTGGAAAATAGGAGGTTTCCAAGTACACGCCCAAGTACTTATTACTTCTTGGGTTGTAATTGCTATCTTATTAGGTTCAGCCATTGTAACTGTTCGGAACCCCCAAACCATTCCAACTGGCGGTCAGAATTTCTTCGAATATGTCCTTGAATTCATTCGAGATGTGAGCCAAACTCAGATCGGAGAGGAATACGGCCCATGGGTCCCCTTTATTGGAACGATGTTTCTATTTATTTTTGTTTCTAATTGGGCGGGTGCACTTTTACCTTGGAAGATTATAGAGTTACCTCATGGGGAGTTAGCTGCACCTACGAATGATATAAATACTACCGTTGCTTTAGCTTTACTTACGTCAATAGCCTATTTTTATGCGGGCCTTAGCAAAAAAGGATTAGGTTATTTCAGTAAATACATTCAACCAACTCCAATTCTTTTACCCATTAACATTTTAGAAGATTTCACAAAACCCTTATCACTTAGCTTTCGACTTTTCGGAAATATATTAGCGGATGAATTAGTAGTTGTTGTTCTTGTTTCTTTAGTACCTTCAGTGGTTCCTATACCTGTCATGTTCCTTGGGTTATTTACAAGTGGTATTCAAGCTCTTATTTTTGCAACTTTAGCTGCGGCTTATATAGGCGAATCCATTGAGGGGCATCATTAACGAATTTTGTTTTGAAATAGACTTTTTTATCTTATAGTCTAAGGCAATCTATTCTTGTTCAAGATAATCTACTTATACTTAGTGAACATAAATATACACATAAATAGAAAAAAAGTTTATAACGATCTAAAGGAATAGTAAAAACAAAAAGGAAAGAAATCTAAAAAAGTTTTGTCCTAAACGATCTTTTTCCTAGAATTCGTTTGAATCATTTATACCTTCGTCCAATCAATTTTTTTTTTGGCTTGATTATTTTGTTCATTCAATTCCAATCCAATTTTAGGAGTCATAATCTGAATAAGAGTTGTTTCCAACATGTGATTAAAAAAGGGTTTTTTCTATAGAGATAGAGCTATTTCTATTTCACTCGGTTTTATTCAATTCAATAGATTGACTAATAATAAAATATTAATAAATTAAAAAAAAAAAAAAAAATAAATAAAATAACTTACAAGAAAACAAAGACTTATATTTCTATGCAATGATTCAGACTAATGAATTTGTCCATTTAGATTGATTGTATCCAAGTGGGATAATGATAAGGAAGAGAATAAAAAAAATGAGATTCAGAAAAAAATGGATTATTATTATTTACAAGAGTGAAATCAAACTAAGTTTATGGAATATATATATAAATAATGGAATAATGGCTATAACTCAATTTTCTTTTTGTGAATATTTCAGCATCTAAAAAATTTTTTTAGAATCCGATTGAATTTAAGATACGAATAGTTGGTTTACGTTATGGAAGAAAGACGTGTATATGCAATATTAACTATTTATATAGTTAGATATTCGTTAAAAGATAGGTCGTCTAAAAGATATATCTAATCTGCCCTGGAGATTTCGATAGGGATTTCACTAAAAAAGGGATTGCACTCAAAATCCCTCCTTTTCGTTTGGAACTGGGAATTCAATATTGAATAATTGAATAAAGAGATTAAATCAAGAAAAAGAATGAATAGTTCGAAATTTATTGGTTGATTGTATCATTAACCATTTTTTTTTGGTGCGAGGAACTTATCATGAATCCATTGATTTCTGCCGCTTCCGTTATTGCTGCTGGGTTGGCTGTTGGGCTTGCTTCTATCGGACCTGGGGTTGGTCAAGGTACTGCCGCGGGGCAAGCTGTAGAAGGTATCGCAAGACAACCCGAGGCAGAGGGAAAAATACGAGGTACTTTATTGCTTAGTCTGGCTTTTATGGAAGCTTTAACAATTTATGGATTAGTTGTAGCCTTAGCACTGTTATTTGCGAATCCTTTTGTTTAATCAAACGTATTTTTTTTTTATTGCCTTGTACTTGCTGCTTGTTTTTTCGAATTCTACCAAGATTTCATTCCTAAAATTACTTATTTATTTTTATTTGGACAATAACCTACCACGGGAAGGACTCATTTGAGGATGAGGAATTAGTATACTAATTCGCTTTCTTCCTTCCCTCTTCTTAGTCCAATGGAACCCCCTCTTTTTTTTCAAGGGAATGTTGGAACAGTCTATATTATTAACACGCTACCTGATAGCGAATTTGAAACGAAATTTTAATAAGAACAATACTTAGTAGAGATTTCCAATTGAAAAAAAATGCATTTCTAATAGAAATAGAAAAAAATAGAATAGGTAAAAAAAAAAAATAGATAATTAGTCTATCTATAGTTTATAAGAAAAGAGGAGATCATATGA